TAGAAGTACTGAAAAAACTCATATAAGCGAAAAATCTTAAATATCCTTGATCATAAGACATATAATTATCACTATAAACAAGAACCATAATTCCAATAGTAGTGATTAATATTGACATAATAGAAGTAAGTGGGTCGATCAAGTAACCGAATTCTAAAGAAAAATCATTATTGATGGTCCAAGACCATACATATTGATAGATAGAACTGCCATAAATTTGTTGAATAGACAGATTGATCGAAAAAGTAATGACTATACTTAACAATAAAACACTTTGAAAAGCCCACATACGACGAAGGCTTTTTGTTGCCGATGGAAAAAGAATAAGTCCCACTCCTATTAACATAGGAACTGGAAGTGGAAGAAAAGGTATTATCCACGCATATTGATATGTCTGTTCCATAAAAAATTTTTTTCTTAATTAATTATTTCCGATTTATGAGATCCTACCCCCTTTCAATTTCAAAAGGAGTCAATAAAAAAAATCAAGAGATGTACTAACTAAAATAGAATTTTCGAATTTTATATATTCTTACTTATTCTGAGTCTTTCCAAAATCCTTCAAATATTCAAATAAAGAAAGTTACAGTTGGGCAACTGATATGACCAACTTGCTCATAAAGCGAATATTTAGTTATTAACTAGGATTTTTTTTTTAATACCAAAAATGAAATTTATTAATTAGTATTAGATCACTTTAGATTCATAAAGTAAGGATAAAAAATTACATTAAAACATTAAAAAGAGTACTTGATTATGATATGAATCAATATGATTCATAGGATTAACAAAGGTAAAAGGTTGTACTAATGCAATAAGAACTTGCTTTTTTGTTAGTTTATTCCAAATCATTAACGGGTTTCATTATCAAATTTTTTGATTCTTTTCCATTTTTCTAAAAAATATTTATAGGAAACGCTATAATATCTGACATTTTTTCTAAGATTTATTAGATAAGATCTATTTTTCTATTTATTGATTATTGAAAGGAAAGAGCTTAAAAAAAATTACTAAGATTTCTTTTCTCAAATCATGTATCTTTTAACAGATTAATTCATTTAATGACTAGTTTTATTCGAATTTAAAAATGTAATTGGGAGGGGAGTAGTCTTTCCTCAAGTTTGACCAATTAATAGAAAATTAAAAAAATGACAGTTTTCTTTAGTCAATGGGAATGGGATTCTTAAAAAATTTGGTGTATTTTATTCTGTATAACTGAAATGTCGAATACAAAAATGGACAGAGTTCTAAATAAATAGAAGGTCTTTTTTAATTTATTTGTTCCACTAAATTATCTTTCTATAGTACAACAGCGAATTCTAGAGATATGGATGTGAATCATAAAGAACAAGCAAATAAATATACTAATCAATAAAACGAGTCTTTCTTACGAATATTATATGTATATAGAAAAAATTTTTGTTTAAAAAAATGACATATCATGTTCTTTTTCGAGTAAGCTTTTTTAGAATTTTTGTATATCTCTTAATCTATATTTTTATTATTTTTTTTAAGATAATATTGTCTATCTATAGAATAACTAGATAATGAATAGATTCGTTTTGACCACTAGATGTCTTTCACATCCAACTATAACAACGAGTAACCTCTTCATTTTAAAATGGCAGTTCCAAAAAAACGTACTTCTATATCAAAAAAGCGTATTCGTAAAAATATTTGGAAGGGGAAGGGGTATTGGGCAGCCTTAAAAGCGTTGTCATTGGGGAAATCTCTTTCTACCGGAAACTCAAAAAGTTTTTTTGTGCGACAAACAAATAAGTCATAAAATAAAATATTTTAAAAGAAAATAGTTGAAGAATCTGAATCGAAAAATCGGTTAATTTCAGAAATTAACAAACCTGTTGTTTGAGGCTAATCAATATGAACTATAAATTGCTTCACTCTTAGGATATGTATAAAAAGAATGCTTTGGTTTAGGGGTTAGTAAATTAGAAAAAACTTTTGAAAAACGAATAAAGACAAGATACAAGGCTTCAGCCTTTTGAGTTTAGTAGATTTTCTCTTTTTGGGGTGGGGAGTCTTTTTTCCCCATCAACCTATTTATCACAATTACAAGAATGGAAATTTTTATCTGATTTGAGTAAAAAGGGTCTAGTTTGTGTTCATTGAGAAAATAAAAAATTTTTCACTCTTAGAAAAGAATCTAAATGATAAAATTTTAATAAAAAAAATTTTTAGTTCTATCAATAACTATAAGTCCGACCTTCCCAGTTTCAAGAGTTGGATTCTATTCGATTGTAGGAGAACTAAAACTACACCAAAGCACTAAGGTAAATAAAACCCGCACCCCCCCCAAAAAAAAAATGAACCCTCAAATTCCAATTTGAACAAATTTTTATTTTTTTTATACGTTTGAATCTTTACTAAAATATTTCATTGAGCTGACTCCTTCAATCTCGACGATTGGATAGGAATAGGCTATTATAAATTAGAACAAGCCGCTATGGTGAAATCGGTAGACACGCTGCTCTTAGGAAGCAGTGCTAAGGCATCTCGGTTCGAATCCGAGTGGCGGCATGGCATCTTATAAATATTAAAAAGAATACAATAGTACTATAATGAATTAAGAATTTAGAAATAAATTTAATTCCCAATTTCCATTTCTTAATTTGTAATTAAGGTACTTTTTTTTTTAATTTTCGGTAGAAAGAGATTTTGCTAACGAACAAGCTTTTAACGCTGCCCAATATACCTTTTTTTTCCAAATATTTTTACGAATATGCTTTTTGGAAATAGAAGTACGTTTTTTTGGAACTGCCATTTTTAAATAAATAGGTTACTCATTAGTTGTATGTGAAAGACATCTATTGTTCAAACAAATCTTTCTTTTATATTTATTTTATATTTAGTTTCTAAATGAAAGTCTGTTACTAAAATAGAAGAAAGTAGCATAACTATAAATATATGAATATGAAAAGCACATAATTCCAACATTATGAAAAAAAGTAAAAGGTCTCGAGACGAAAATGATCCTATTTGACCACTGTACATTGCTAACATCAGGAAATGGAATAGTCGGGAATCTCGAGTAACTGGCCAAGCCACTAAAGTAGCTAAAGTAGTGATGAATCCCGTCAGTAAAATGGGTCCTATAGAAAGCCCATCTATTCCTAATCTCCAGTGGAAATCAAAAAAGTTGATCCATTTATAATCTTCTGCCAGTTGAATTAATGAATCATCCGATTGGAAATGATAACAGAATGCATAGGTTGTTAGAAGGAGTTATAAAATAAAAATGCGTATAGTATACCACTTAATGATCTTATTTCCTCTATGAGGGAGAAAGAAAATTAAAGAACCCGCAAATATAGGCAAAACAACAATTATAGTTAACTAAGGAAAAAAATTCATGGTAAAGACAAGATACACTTGGACCAAAAAAACCCATACCCGAAAAGAAACATATTATTCTTTTTCTTTTCGAGCACGGGTTTTTTTCGGTAAAAAAAATCAAATGTATTAAAGTGGAATTTTCTGGAACGTATCAATAAGCTAGACCCATGCTGCGAGTTGTTTCATGCCATAAATAAACTCGAACACTCAAAAAATCTGTTGGACAGGCGGATTCACATCTCTTACAACCGACACAGTCTTCTGTTCTTGGAGCGGAAGCTATTTGTTTAGCTTTACATCCATCCCAAGGTATCATTTCTAATACATCTGTGGGGCAAGCTCGTACACATTGAGTACACCCTATACATGTATCATAAATTTTTACTGAATGTGACATTGGATTTATAAATTTATTGAACTTCATTAATTTTCGATCTAGTAAAACTTGTAAATGAATCACATATTCAAACACCAGACAAATCAATGATTTACCAAAATTTTTCGAATCAATTGAATTCCGGATCTGTTTATTAGATTATTAGAAAAGAGGTCCAAAATGCTTTGATTTCTTACATTTTTGAAAGTCTGATCATACCTTATTTGCCATACCTAGTAATCTAATTTGAATTGATGACTATTCAAATTTCTAGAATTTTTAAAATACTACTACTACGTTATTCAACAAATTCGATTGATTGATACGAGTTGATTTTCTGTTACGATAAATTGAAGAAACAATAGCTGGTCCAATAGCTGCTTCAGCGGCTGCAATAGCTATAACAAAAATTGAGAAAATGTTTCCTTTTAATTGTCGACTATCAAAAAAATTCCCAATTCGCCTTTTGGGGCTTCGACTCTCACATAAAGTTCCTGTTTTGATAATTCAAAAGCGGGAAACGGCTTTTTACTAATGAATCGATATTCAAAATCATTCCATTCAGGATCTCTTATTCTATTAAAACGTCGGATTTCTAAAATTTCATAGGGACCCCCTGGAATTCCTTCCAGAGCTTGTTGAATAATTTTTATGGATTCTGCCATTTCACCGATTCGTTTCGTATTAAATAACGAGCTAATGAATCTCCTTATTTTTGTTTTTGCCATTGAACTTCCCAATAAAATTCGTCGTAACACTCATAATGGTCAACTTTACGAAGATCCCATTTTATTCCAGAAGCTCGTAGCATTGGTCCTGATAAACCCCAAATTATTGCTTCTTTTTCGTCAATAATGCCCACCCCTTCACCTCGTTCTAAAAAAATGGGATTCCGTGTAATAAGCTTTTGATATTCAGCAATCCCGGTTAAGAAATAATAAGAGAAATCCAAACATTTATCTATCCAGCCATAAGGTAGATCAGCAGCTACTCCTCCGATACGAAAATAATTATGCATCATTCTCATACCAGTGGCAGCTTCGAATAGATCATATATCAATTCTCTTTCTCGAAAAATATAGAAGAAGGGGGTCTGTGCACCAATATCTGCCATAAAAGGACCAAGCCATAACAAATGAGAAGCTATACGACTCAACTCCAACATAATTACTCTGATATAGCTAGCCCTTTTAGGTACTTGAATATTTCCCAATTGTTCCGGTCCATTTACAGTTATTGCTTCTGTGAACATAGTAGCTAAATAATCCCAACGTGTTACATAAGGCAGATATTGTATAATTGTTCGGGTTTCCGCAATTTTTTCCATCCCTCTGTGTAAATAACCCAATATTGGTTCACAATCAATAACATCTTCACCATCTAAAGTAACGATGAGTCGAAGAACACCATGCATTGATGGGTGGTGAGGACCCATATTGACTATCATGAGGTCTTTTCTTGTAGCTGATACCGTCATAGGTTTTTCCCTGATTCATTCTTTCATGAATTGCTGAAAACTAAAAAAAAAAAGAAGTTCATAAAAATTCATGATAAATCAAATAATTCAAAATGACTCTTTAAATTAACGTGTTTTTAGCTCTCGAATGCTCAATTGACTAATTAATTCTTTATAACGTACTCTATTTTTATTTGACAAAAAAACTAGCAGTCGTTGACGTTTTCCCAGAATTTTCCGCAGACCCCTCTGAGATGAATAGTCTTTTTTGTGCAATTCCAAATGTGAAGTAAGTCTCCGTATCTTATTGGTGAAGCGGAATACTTGAAATTCAACAGATCCCCTGTTTTCTTCTTTTTCTTCTTGCGAAATACGAGATATGAAGGAATTTTTTGCCATAAAAAAAATTTACCTCCTTCCTTTTTTACAAATATGCATTTTCTTGATCAGTAATAATAATGCCAGCTATTTTAATCGGGTATACACAATAATACGAATTTGCTTAGTGATTTATTTTATCAAAGAAACTTAATAAAGAAAATGAACCAATAATCAATCCAATTTTCAATTGTATTCGGATTCGGAGAGGGATACAAAAGGATGGTATATTTCCGCACTCAGAAAAAAGAAAAATTATGATGTATATATAAAAATAAATAATAAAATTCTGTTGATTCAGTTCTGGATCCAATTGATACATTATTGAATTAGTATCATGTATTGTAACAGGAGGTAAGACAAGACATGTATGCATCTATTTACCCGATCTATATGTTTGGTAGGGATAATAAGACAAAAGTATCATCAATAAATTTTCAATTGTGGATACATACGTATCCTTAACATACTAAAACGACTACCATTATTAGTATCAAACCAATAACGATTCATACACGCTAAATCTTCTAATCGATAATTGGGCCAAAGAAAGAATTCTAATTTTATTAATTTATTTTTTTCTCTATCAAGATTTTTGTTTTCATCCAAGAATTGATTACAGTTTTTTAACCTGTTTCCATTGCAAAATACTGGATTTTTATCCACCTTATTTTGATTCCTTGAGTTGAAACACATTAGAATTCTCAATTCTCTACGACGTCTAGGTGATAAAATAGTTTCAGGAGCAAGCAAATCATAATGATTTTTATTTTTGTCTCGAGTTCGAGTTTTCGTCATCTTTTGGTGTCTTGCAATCAATTTATCAAAATTCTTCATATCAACATTTTCGCTGTATCTTTTTTGATTATTTTGGTGTTTACTCTTATGAACCAATGAAATACCTAGGATTTGATATAAAATAAATAGTCCATCAACTTTTACAGACAGACGAACTGGTTCAATAATCAATATCCCCCTTTTCATCAATTCTGTAAGAGTTAAATCTTTCTGAATCAGCATTATATCTAGACTCATTTCTCTCCTTTCAATGGAGGATATAGCAATTTCTCTTGGATTTTTCAATCTAAGCAAGAGACAATATACCTTGATATTATTGATCATTTTTTGATTCAAAGGATCATCCCATCTCAATTGAAAAAGCAAATACCTTTTCAGGAAGAAATCGAGTTCTGCTTCTGTACTGCTCTTGTATTGTTTTTTCTTTCTACGTTTTTTTGTATCTGAGCCCATATAATCTTCTTCAAGATCTTTTTGTTGGTTTGAGAGAACAAATTCAGAATTTCCTTGGTTTTGGGAATCTGATTCAAGATCTCTTTGAACAAAGGGTTCTTTTTCTTCTTGATTTCTATTCTCTAATCCAAGATATTTTTTTTCATTTGATGATATTGATATAAAAGGATTCTTTTTTTGCTTTCTATTGATGTTTTTATTTTCAGTAAAAATTTCACTTACACTTACATTAACATTAAAAAAAAGGAATTTAATTGGTATAACCCACGGTTTCATTTTATACGTATTATAAAGTAAAACAAATTCAGGGAAGAACCAAAGTTCCAGATTCGATATGGGACGATTTAGTATTTCTTCATTCATTCCCATCCAATCGAAAAACAAAACTTTTTGATTGGATGGGTTGATTTCTTGATGAATTGGGAGATAAAAAAGATCTTTCTTATCCATTTTATCAATAATTGAAGAATTTTTAATTTTTATCTTAGTATTTTTTTTATTGTTGATACTGATATCGATCCAGGTCCCAATGTCAACTTTCTTTCTAAGACAAAAATTAAAAATTTTCCAATCAAAATATTCTGGATTTTTCTCCATATACATAATATCATCTTTTTCTAAATAATTAGTGATAGGGATATCCCCCCACATATCAACTAATTTGCGTTTATGTGTGTTGTAATTAGAAGTATAAGAAAATTCTTGATGCTTATTTACTTGGAATGTCGACATATAATTATATGAGTCCTTCTCATCTCCATAATAAATGAATTTATATGATAGAAGATCATATCTATAGTTTTTTTGAAAGTTCTCTTTTTGATTTGGCAATAACAATAAGTAGGCTTCAGAATCATTTTCATTTTCTTTTTTGTAATGAATTAATTGGTTTTTTTCATATGAATCTCTTTTGTTTAAATTTTTATTTTCACTCCTACCATTACCATGTTGAGTGACTCTATTTCGCCATTTTTGTGCTACTAATTGAGACCATTTTATTTGAGATAAATCGTATTGATAATGACTTTTTAGCCAGTTTTTCCATTGATTCATTCCAAAATTTTTAAATTTATTAGGCGAATGAATTATTCCTGGTATTCCAAAATATTCTTTTATTTCATTCTTTAGAGATAAAGACATTCCGCGATATTGAAGTACAGATCTTAACTTATACAAATTAATAACGTGGTTTTGTGATAATTTGTAAAATACATAAGCTTGTGACAAAAAGGATAAATCACAAAGAATCTTAGAATTTCTATTTATGTTACTACTAAAATGTGAAAGTGATTTTTTTATAGTCGAAATAAACTTAATTATATTTTGATTTGTTTTTTCAATCCTTTCTTGATTTGTTTCATGATTGTAATTGTATTTATCAATAAATTTTGATTCAAGAAAAAGTTGCATATTGATCCTGGGAATATTAATGATAGATAGAAATATATCTATGTATATCTTTTCCCTGAAAAATTTTATAAAATAATGTGATTTACGTATTAATCGATTATTTCTTCTTTTTAATATCTGACTAATATTTTTTGGTGATTCTAATCTTTTAGCACCATAACTTGTTTTGTTAGGACTAATATTTAGAGTTTGAAATCCATTTTTCTTGTTTTTTGTAATTCTTTCTATTTGATTTCTGATTGTGCTTGTTCTATCAGTTAGATCTTTCATTTTTTTTTCTGTCAGTGAATAATTTGTCCAATTCATGAATCGGGTTTGAATGGATGATTCAAGAATTATCTGATTATTGATTCTAGAATCTTTTTCTTTTTTTATTTCACTTTCACTCGATTCTTCTTGCAATCCAAATACTAGAATTGGATTTACTTTTGAAAGTTTTTTTATTATTTTTTTTATAAATCGAAGACTTTTGATAATCCATTTTTTTGTTTTATTTGGGATCTTTAGAAACAATTTTGTTCTTTCTTTGAAAAGTCTTAGAACTATAAAACACTTCTTTCTAAATTTTAGAATTTTTTTGTCGAGTTCTTTAAAAATGGGTTCAAAAAAGGAAGGTCGTTTTCGGGGAGAACCAAAAGGAAGGTAAGTTTCCATTCCCCAAACTGTTAAAAAACAAAAATAATTTTTTTTGTTTTGTTCTTTCTTTTTTATTGGAGAAGGTTGTATCTTAGATCTGTGCCAAGGTTTCAGACAGAAAGGAAATAGTATCTTTATCTGAATACCGTCTGTTAACCAGTTTTTAGGAAATTCCGTTTCCGATAATTGAACACCATTATACGTGCATTTAACATGCATTTCTCTATTCCACTCTTTTAAATCCTCAGACCATTCGGGAAGTTGGAATAGTAATAGACGGCTGATATTTTTAGCTATTATCAACAAAGGTAATAGAATATATTTTCTAAGAATCGACTGGGTTACTAACATAAAACCTCTTATTACTTGAGCAAATAGAATGGTATCCCAGGCTTCCGCTATTTCTATTCGTGCTTTTTCTTTTCTTTTGGCCTCTTCTCTTTCATACTCCTCTTTTTTATCCCCCTCTCTTGGTTCTTCTTCCGTATAAGCAGAAATTTTAAATTCTGTATTTTTACCTATCCAATTTCTAAAAATTCGTTTTATTAGTCCGTAAATATCAAAAGAGAAAAAAGAAGATTTGTCTATTCTGTCTAAAAAAAGTGGGGAATGCACATTTGCGTGAAACAGTTCCCAAATAACTATTTTACGTCGTTGAACACGCATGGAACCTTTGATTATGTCTCGACGAAAATCGGATTGTTGTGAATAACGTATCAAAGCTACTTCCTCTGTTTGATCAAGATTATTCGTATCCGTGGTATTAGGATAAGTATCGGTATTCTGTTGGGTATCAGTAAAAATTACTACACGTTTGGCTTTCCTTGAACGAATTTGATGATCCAGTAGTGCTACGTCTTCCTCTTTTTCTCTTTCTTGTTGTTCTAAATCGTTGATTAATTTGTATGACCATCGAGGGACTTTTTTACTTATTTCTTTTATTCCAATAGATTTTTTTCGAGTTGTTTGAGCAATAGGAGCAGCATTAAAAAACAATTTGAAAATTTTTTCTCGATTTTCTGAACCAAGTTGCCTTTGTTCTGGAAATAAAGAAATTATTTTCAAATTTGATGTTGATTCTCCGGCAAATTCATTTAGAAAAATTAAGAAATTACAAATTTCTAATGATTTTTTATCTA